ACATGCATTATTTTAATAGTGTAAATAAGCACATTTTTCGCCCCAATTAAGTTTCTATAGGTTGTCCTGTTTCCGGGGGTTTTCAGGAGTGTTAGTGATCTTAGGAGTTTAAGGGGGTAGGGGGTTTAAACGCGAAGAAACCAGGGGTAATCTTAGGAACTCTCAGAGTAATAAATCACTCTTTATGCTCTTGAGATATACTTATGCAGTTCTTTTTAGAATATCTATCCAACACTCAAAATATATAATGCAGGAGCGAGATAAATGTTCATACCTTGTCTGTTAATACCGTGTGCGCTCTGTAATGTCAAGTGAAAGGAAAAAAAAAAAGAGAACCCCTGGCTCGCTGGAGAGAACGCCCGGCATGCTGGGTCATCTCGGGGATGTACCCCAACATTAACTTATGCAAGCGTCGATGAAAGTGGGAGGAATAATATCAATCAATGGCCCTGAAATAGGAACCAAATGCCAGGAATAGTGCACTGTGTGAAACCCCCACGAATACTTGTCCCTCACCTTCAATAACCGTTGGCATTAAGAAATCAACTGATGGTCGGTTCTTACTACATCGTATACTGATATCTGACGGGTTGTGGAAAAACGTATAACTTAACTAATGAGTTATTTAGTTCGGTCTTAAATCTCGCCTATCCTTGAATTAGTAAAATGTTATATAAAACTCTACATGCTTTATGTTTATCTTCGTATTATGCTGATATATGAATGTGGAACACCGAGATGTGTTGATATTACATATATGTCTTTACATGCTATTGATTTGGTTCATATAAATTCGTGGTGATTATACATATATGTATATGACATAAGTCATATACTGAAATTAGTACATACGCCAAGGAATAGTTTAATTTAGAACCCTAGCTTTGGGAGTTAGGGGTAGGAGTTAAAATCTCCTTTCTTTGAGCAGCAGGGAGGATTTTAACCTCCGGCGTCCGGTTTACAAGACCGGTGCTCTGGCGCTGAGCTACTACTGCAAGCCCATCCTAAAGCTTTGTTTTCTATTCAGCCTGCTAGTGGGAATAAAGCTAAGAAAATAAAGAAGTATAGAAGAGATGCAATTTGGCCAATGATAATAAAGGGGTGTTCGACGGGTATGCCTCCGATTCATGTGAGAATGGCGACGTCTGCGATGAGGGTTCAAAATAAGAATTGGGTCATGGGGCGAAAGGTTAGGCCTCGTTGTTTTGATGTATGGAGGATTGGTACCACTATGAGCACGAGGATGGATGCCAGAAGGGCTAGAACGCCTCCAAGCTTGTTGGGGATAGAGCGAAGGATGGCGTAGGCAAACAAGAAGTATCACTCAGGCTTGATGTGGGGAGGGGTTACCAGCGGGTTAGCAGGGGTAAAATTGTCTGGGTCTCCTAAGAGGTTGGGGGAGAATAACGCTAGGGCTGTGAGGGCAATTAAGAGTGCTGCAAATCCTAGGAGGTCTTTGTAAGAAAAGTAAGGGTGAAAAGAGATTTTGTCTGCATCTGAGTTTAAGCCAAGGGGGTTGTTTGAGCCAGTTTCGTGTAGAAAGAGCAGATGGATGAGGGTTGCACCTGCAATTACGAAGGGGAAGAGGAAGTGGAAGGCAAAGAATCGTGTGAGTGTGGCGTTGTCTACTGAGAAGCCTCCTCAAATTCATTGGACTAGGGCGTTACCGATGTAAGGAACTGCAGAGAGAAGGTTTGTGATGACAGTGGCCCCTCAGAATGACATTTGTCCTCAGGGGAGGACGTACCCTACGAAAGCGGTTATTATTACAAGGAGTAGGAGGACGACCCCAATATTTCAAGTCTCTTTATAGAGGTAGGAGCCGTAATAAAGGCCCCGTCCGATGTGCATATAGATGCAAATGAAGAAGAAAGAGGCACCGTTGGCGTGTAGGTTACGGATAAGTCACCCGTAGTTAACATCTCGGCAGATATGGCCGACGGATGAGAAGGCTGTTGCGATGTCAGAGGTGTAGTGTATGGCGAGGAAGAGCCCGGTTAGGATTTGGATGATTAAACAAAGGCCAAGGAGGGAGCCAAAGTTTCATCATACCGAAATATTTGAGGGGGCTGGAAGGTCAACCAGTGCATTGTTTGCGATTTTTAGTAGGGGGTGGGTTTTTCGTAGGCTAGCCATTAAGGTTCTTGTAGTTGAATAACAACGGTGGTTTTTCAAGCCATTGGTCCTGGTTAAATTCCTGGCAGGAATTATGACCTATATTATGTCTTTGTTCTTATTGGGGTTGGTGTTAGGTTTAGTAGCAGTGGCTTCTAATCCTTCCCCCTATTTTGCTGCTTTAGGGTTGGTGGTTGTAGCAGGGATGGGGTGTGGGGTTTTAGTTGGGCATGGTGGTCCTTTTTTATCTTTAGTTTTATTTTTAATTTATCTTGGAGGGATGTTAGTAGTGTTTGCGTATTCAGCAGCTTTGGCTGCTGAGCCCTTCCCAGAAAGCTGAGGAAGTCGTCCTGTTTTACTATACATAGTAATATATGTAATAGGGGTGGTGGTGGTTTCAAGTGCTGTATGAGGTGGGTGACATGAAGCGTCTTGGGTGCCAGCTGATGAGCTGGGGGATTTTTCTGTGTTTCGAGGGGATATTGGTGGGGTGGCTCTTATGTATTCGTCAGGAGGAGGCATGCTTGTGTTAAGTGCTTGGGTGCTTTTGCTTACGTTGTTTGTGGTGTTGGAGTTAACCCGGGGTCTAAGTCGTGGGACTCTTCGGGCTGTTTAGCATGTGTTAATAAGGACGGCTAGGGTTAGGGTAAGGAGGAATAGGGTGAGGTAAGTTTTAATAAGGCCCTGCTGGGTGTTGCTAGTTGTGGTAATTAGAGGGAGGCTGGTGTTGGCAATGGCTTTTGGGCCTGTTTTTTCAAGTCATGTTTGATCCACTATTTGGCTAGCAATAGTTTGTCCTAGGATTAGGTTAACTTTAGGGGTAAGGCGATGTACAACTGTTGGGAAAAATCCTAGCATGTTAGAGAAGTGGTGTGTGGCCAAGTTTGGGGTGGTTTGATATTGTTTGCTTGTGAGGGATGCTAGTTCTAGGGCTAGGATAAGACCTGTAATTGTAACAAGGAGGGCGGCTAGTTTAAGCAGGGGAGGTATGGTTATAATTGGGGTTTTTAAGGGGGTGATGCTTGATGTAATTAGGAGCCCGGCAATAATGCTTCCTCAGGCTAGACGTTTAATAGGGTTAATTACGGAGGGGTTGTTTTCATTAATAGGGGAGAGGGAGTTAAATCGTGGGTGGCCCATTGAAACGAAGTATACTACGCGTAAGCTATAGATAGCAGTGAAAGAGGTGGCTAGGAGGGTGAGAGTGAGGGCTCAGGCGTTTAGGTGGGATGTGTTTAGGGCTTCAATGATGGCATCTTTTGAGAAAAACCCAGTTAAGAAGGGGGTGCCGGTGAGGGCTAGGCTTCCAATTGCTAAACAAGAGGAGGTAAAAGGGGTGAGGTGGTGTATGCTTCCTATTTTACGAATGTCTTGTTCGTCGTTCAGGCTGTGGATCACAGAGCCTGAACAGAGGAAAAGTATTGCTTTAAAGAAAGCGTGGGTGCAGATATGTAGGAAAGCGAGTTGGGGTTGATTAAGTCCGATAGTAACCATCATTAGTCCTAGCTGGCTAGAGGTGGAGAAGGCAACAATTTTTTTAATGTCGTTTTGAGTGAGTGCGCAGGTGGCTGTAAAAAGGGTTGTTAGGGCCCCTAAACATAGGCAGGTGGTTAAAGCAGTTTGGTTGTTTTCTAGTAAAGGACTCATGCGTACTAGCAGAAAAATGCCGGCGACAACCATGGTGCTGGAGTGTAGTAGGGCAGATACCGGCGTAGGACCCTCTATGGCAGAGGGGAGCCAAGGATGTAGACCAAATTGGGCGGACTTGCCGGTGGCGGCGAGGATTAGGCCCAAAAGGGGGAATGTAAGATCGAAGTCTTTAGAGGCGATGAAAATTTGTTGTATTTCTCAGGAGTTAAGGTTTATGGCTATTCAGGCTATGGCAAAAATTAGTCCAATGTCCCCCACGCGGTTGTATACTACAGCTTGAAGGGCAGCGGTGTTAGCGTCGGCTCGGCCGTATCATCAGCCAATGAGAAGAAAAGATATGATACCAACCCCCTCTCAGCCGATAAACAGTTGAAATATGTTGTTTGCTGTAACAAGAATGATCATGGCGATGAGGAAAATCAGAAGGTATTTAAAAAAGCGGTTTATGTTGGGATCTGCATGCATGTACCAAGATGCAAACTCTAGAATAGATCAGGTGACATAGAGGGCAATGGGGGTAAAGATGATAGAGTAGTGGTCGAATTTAAAGCTAATATTGATGTCAAAACAGGTGGTATTTATTCAAGTTCAAGAGGTTACGATTGTTTCGGCACCTTCGTTGAAAAATAGGAAGAGGGGTAGAAGGCTAACGAAAAACCCAAGCTTTACTGCTGTTTTAACATGGGATGTAGCTCAGTCCGGGGTCTTGGTTTGAGGGGTTAATGTTGAAAGTACGGGGTAGGCTAATAGTGTAAAAATAATAATTAGACTTGAAGTTATTATTAGTGAAGTAGGATGCATAGCTGCTACTTGGATTTGCACCAAGAGTTTTTGGTTCCTAAGACCAGTGGATGAGCTGTTATCCTTTAGGAGCATTTCGAGTGAGCCCTGGGGTTCAACCAAGGTTGCGGAGATTAGCAGTCTTCGTTGCTGGCGAGCCTCTCTCGGTGGATAAGGGGAGTTTAACCCTTGTCTTTAGAATCACAATCTAATGTTTTGGTTAAACTATATCTACATGAGGCTCATCCTCAAATTAATTCAGGTTTTAGGATAATTAAAACTAGGGGGAGGAGGTGTAAGGCCAAGAGCAGGTGTTCTCGTGTGTGGGAGGGGTCTAGGGCGATAATGTGGGCTGGAAGAGGCCCCCGCTGTGATATGAGGAATATATAAAGGGAGTAGCTTGCTGTGATTAGTGTTCCGGCCCCGGTTAAGATGATAGTTCATGAAGATCAGTTGAAGAGAGAAGTAATAATCATTAGTTCTCCTATTAGATTCGGAAGGGGAGGGAGAGCTAGGTTGGCTAGGCTAGTAATGAACCATCAGGCTGTTATAAGAGGCATGACCATCTGAAGTCCTCGGGCTAGCAGTATTGTTCGGCTATGTGTTCGTTCATAGTTTGTATTAGCAAGACAGAAGAGTGCGGAGGATGCTAGTCCGTGGGCAATTATGAGGATAAGGGCCCCGGAGAATCCCCAAGGGGTTTGAATTAGGATGCCCCCTACAACCAAGCCTATGTGGCTAACAGAGGAGTAGGCAATAAGGGACTTTAAGTCTGTTTGACGAAGGCAGATTGACCCGGTTATGATAACACCCCATAAAGCGAATACGATAAAAGGGTAGCTTAATTCTTTAGTGAGAGGTTCAAGTATTACCATCATCCGTATTATCCCGTAGCCTCCGAGTTTTAGGAGTACAGCAGCCAGAATTATTGAGCCTGCAATGGGGGCTTCAACATGTGCTTTTGGTAGTCAAAGATGTACACCGTAGAGTGGCATTTTTACAAGAAATGCAAGAAGGCAGCCGGCTCACCATAGCTTGTGGGCATAAGAGGAAAGTTCAACTGGGTCGGAGTACTGGATTGTTAGAAGCGAGAGGGTGCCAGTGCTGTTTTGGAGGAGGAGAAGTGCAACAAGAAGGGGGAGGGATCCGGCAAGGGTGTAAAAGAGAAAATAAACGCCTGCATTTAGGCGTTCGGTTTGGTTTCCTCAGCGGGTGATTAGGATGAGGGTCGGAATGAGGGTGGCTTCAAACATTACATAAAATATAATGATCTCGGTGGCCCCGAAAGCCAGGATGAGAAAGATTTGAAGGGATGTTAAAAGAGTGAGGTACACTCGTTGTCGGTTGAGAGGTTCAGATGCTGTGTGGTTCTGGCTTGCTAAAATTATGAGGGGGAGCAGTCAGCAAGTGAGGATTAGAAGTGGGGTGGAGAGAGAGTCTGTAGCTATGTAGAAGTTGAGGCTAGATCAGCCGGTTTCTGCCGCATTTAAGAGCCAGAAGAAGCTGGCTAAAGCAATTAGTAGGCTGTGCATAAGTGTGGTAGGTCAAAGTCATTTGTGAGGAGCTATTCAAGTGGTGGGGACAAGCATTAGGGTAGGGATTAAAACTTTTAGCATTGTAGGAGGTTTAGGGTTTGAAGACGGTCGGTGCCATGAGTGCGGGCAGTGGCTACCAGTAGGGCTAGGCCCGCGCTTGCTTCACAAGCTGAAAATGCTAGCAGGAGCATTGGGGCTGCGGAGAAGTTTGTGGTTCCCAGTTGTAAGGTTCAAAGAGAGAGGGCAATAAATAAAGAAAGTATTATACCTTCTAAGCATAGAAGGGCTGAGAGCAGGTGGGTTCGGTGGAAGGCTAAGCCAGTAAGGCCTAATAGGAAAGCCGATGAAAAGGCAAAGTGAACAGGGGTCATTAGGCAGTTATGGACTTTAACCACAAGTTTTTGAGCCGAAATCAAAGGTTTTTCTTAAACTAACTGCCTATTCGGCTCACTCCAAGCCGCCTTGGAGTCATTCGTAAATTAGGCCTAAGGTAAGGAGCATAAGAACGGCTGTGGCCCATAGAAATGTAATTAAAGGTGCCGTTAATTGGTCTCCTCAAGGTAATGGAAGAAGGAGAGCAATTTCCAGGTCGAAGAGCAAAAAGAGGATAGCAATTAAAAAGAATCGGAGAGAGAAAGGCAGACGAGCGGAGCCTACCGGGTCAAAGCCGCACTCATACGGAGAGAGTTTTTCGTGGTCAGGGGTCATTTGAGGGAGCCAAAAGGAGACAAGGGCTAGAACAATCGAAAGAAGGGTAGCAATAGTAATTACAGTTGTAACTAGGTTCATTATCTTTCCTTGGGCTTTAACCAAGACCGGGTGATTGGAAGTCACTTATACTGACATTTAGTACTAGAAAGATTAAGATCCTCATCAGTAGATTGAGATATAGAGGAATAGTCATACAACATCTACGAAATGTCAATATCAGGCGGCTGCTTCAAACCCGAAGTGGTGCTCAGATGTGAAGTGGTGTAGAATCTGTCGGATTAGGCAGACGGCTAAAAATGTGGAGCCAATGATTACGTGAAGTCCGTGGAATCCAGTGGCCACAAAGAAGGTGGAACCATATACGCCATCTGCAATTGTAAAGGGGGCTTCGTAGTACTCTAAGCCTTGTAGGAATGTAAAGTAAAATCCAAGGAGAATTGTTAATGCAAGGGATTGGACTGCTTGTTTTCGTTCACCCTCTATGATGCTATGGTGGGCTCATGTGACTGTAACTCCTGAGGCAAGAAGAACAGCTGTATTAAGGAGAGGTACTTCAAAGGGATCGAGCGTTGTAATGCCCGTAGGAGGTCAGCAGCCCCCTAGCTCGGGGGTGGGTGCGAGGCTTGCATGGTAGAAGGCTCAAAAGAAGCCTAAGAAAAAGAATACTTCTGAGGTAATAAAAAGGATCATACCGTAACGGAGCCCTTTTTGGACAGGAGGTGTATGGTGGCCTTGGAAGGTGCCTTCTCGTACGATATCTCGTCATCATTGGAACATAGTAAGGAGAAGAAGGGCTGTTCCAAGGGTTATAAGGGTTGTAGACTGGAAGTGGAACCAGGTTGCTAAGCCTGATGTTATTAGTAGGGCAGCAATTGCACCTGTTAGAGGTCAAGGGCTGGGGTCAACTATGTGGTATGCGTGTGCTTGATGGGCCATTAGACGTTTTCTTGAAGGTAAAGGGTTAAAAGAAGAACAAATACGTAGGCTTGGATCATGGCAACAGCAACTTCAAGTAGGGTTAGGAGTACCAGGACTGTGGAGGTTAGGAGGGCTACAGCGGGCATTGAGGATAGAAGGACAAAGGCGGCGGTTGAGATAAGTTGAATCAAAAGATGACCGGCGGTAAGGTTGGCGGTAAGTCGTACACCTAGTGCGAGGGGGCGGATAAATAGACTAATTGTTTCGATAACGATAAGTACAGGAATGAGGGGGCCTGGGGTGCCTTCTGGTAGGAGGTGTCCTAGGGCATGTGTTGGTTGGTTTCGCATTCCAATAATAACTGTGGCTAGTCAAAGGGGTGTTGCAAGGCCCAGGTTTAGGGAAAGTTGTGTAGTGGGGGTGAAAGTGTATGGAAGTAGGCCCAACATATTTATGGTGATAAGAAAAATCATAAGAGAGGTTAGGAGGGCTGCTCATTTGTGACCGCCTAGGCTTAGGGGGAGAAGAAGCTGTTGGGTAAAGCGGTTGATAAATCAGCCTTGAAGGGCTAAGAAGCGGCTATTTAGTCATCGGGTTGTGGGGGCGGGGTACATAATTCAAGGTAGGGTAATCGCGAGGGCGATTAGAGGAATTCCTAGGAGTGTGGGGCTTATAAATTGATCGAAGAGGCTTACTGTCATGGTCAGGTTCAGGATTCTGTTTTGGGTTTTTCGGCGCTTTGGAGCGTTGGTTCGTTTGGGAAGGTGTGGGCTATTACTTTTGGGGGAATAATGGCGAGGAAAACTAATCACGAGAAGACTAGGATAGCAAATCAAGGTGCGGGATTGAGTTGAGGCATGTCGCTAGGGGTGGTTGGGAGTCACCAATCTTTAGCTTAAAAGGCTAACGCTGTTCCCTGTTTAGCTTCTTAGCGAGGCGTCTTCAAGTATTCGTGATGATCAGTTTTCAAAATGTTCTAGAGGGACTGCTTCTACTACGATGGGCATAAAGCTGTGGTTGGCCCCGCAGATTTCGGAGCATTGTCCGTAGAAGATGCCGGGGCGGGATGCAATGAAAGCTGTTTGGTTGAGTCGTCCGGGGACTGCGTCCATTTTAATACCAAGGGCTGGGACTGCTCATGAGTGAAGGACGTCGTCAGCGGAGACTAGAACTCGAATAGGGGATTCTACTGGGATTACTATGCGGTGGTCCGCTTCTAAGAGCCGGAATTGGCCGGGGGTTAGGTCTTGAGTGGGGATTATGTAAGCGTCGAACCCAAGGTCTTCGTAGTCTGTGTACTCGTAGCTTCAGTATCATTGGTGGCCGACGGCTTTAATTGTGAGAAGGGGGCTGTTGATTTCGTCTATAAGGTAAAGAATGCGTAGAGAGGGAAGAGCGATGAGAATGAGGATAATTGCTGGGAGAACGGTTCAGATAATTTCAATTTCTTGGGAGTCTAAGATGTACTTGTTGGTTAGTTTTGTGGAGACTATTGCCACAATAATGTAAAGGACTAGAGTGCTGATTAGAAAGACGATTATTAAGGCGTGATCATGAAAATGAAGAAGTTCTTCTATAACAGGTGAAGCTGCATCTTGAAATCCTAATTGAGAGGGATGGGCCATGGGGGGGGGGGGGGGCTAAGACACGCAGGACTTTAACCCACAATTCTGCCTTGACAAGGCGGTGTAATGTACCGTTTTACTAGCGTCTTATAAAGAAAGTGACAGAGCGGTTATGTGGTTGGCTTGAAACCAGCATATGGGGGTTCGACTCCTCCCTTTCTCGTTAGTTTGATTGAACTAGAACAAATGCAGGCTCCTCGAATGTGTGGTAAGGGGGAGGGCAGCCGTGTAGTCATTCTACATTGGTTGTTGTAAGTTCTACGGCCAGGACTTCACGTTTGGCAGCGAAAGCTTCTCAGATAATAAATAGGAACATAATTACTGCTACGAGGGAAATCAGGGAGCCAATTGAAGAGACAGTGTTTCACAGGGTGTAGGCGTCTGGGTAGTCTGAATATCGTCGGGGCATTCCAGCTAAGCCTAGGAAATGCTGTGGGAAGAAGGTGAGATTAACTCCAAGGAATATTACCCCAAAGTGGATTTTTGTTCAGGTGCTGTGAAGGGTGTACCCTGAAAAAAGAGGGAACCAGTGAACGAAGCCTGCAACGATAGCAAAGACGGCACCCATAGATAGGACGTAGTGGAAGTGAGCAACTACGTAGTAGGTGTCGTGTAGTACAATGTCTAGGGAAGAGTTGGCAAGGACGATGCCGGTCAAGCCTCCGACTGTAAAGAGGAAGATGAAACCGAGAGCTCATAAAAGAGGGGTTTCTCATTTGATAGAGCCTCCGTGAAGGGTGGCAAGTCAGCTGAACACTTTAACGCCTGTTGGGATGGCAATAATTATTGTAGCGGATGTAAAGTAGGCACGGGTATCTACATCTATTCCGACTGTAAATATGTGATGAGCTCAGACGATAAAGCCTAGAAGGCCAATAGCCATCATGGCTCACACCATGCCCATATACCCAAAAGGTTCTTTTTTACCAGAATAGTAGGCAACAATGTGAGATACCATACCGAATCCGGGTAAAATAAGAATATAAACTTCGGGGTGACCGAAGAATCAAAAGAGGTGTTGGTAAAGGATTGGGTCTCCTCCTCCGGCAGGGTCAAAGAAGGTGGTGTTAAGGTTTCGGTCTGTTAAAAGCATTGTGATGCCGGCGGCAAGTACGGGGAGGGAAAGAAGCAGTAGGACAGCAGTAATAAGAACAGATCATACGAATAGAGGGGTCTGGTATTGAGAAATAGCAGGGGGTTTCATATTAATGATAGTTGTGATAAAGTTGATTGCTCCAAGAATAGAAGAGATACCTGCTAGGTGAAGGGAGAAGATCGTTAGGTCAACAGAAGCCCCTGCGTGGGCGAGGTTCCCGGCGAGGGGCGGGTAAACTGTTCATCCGGTTCCGGCTCCTGCTTCGACCCCCGAAGAGGCTAGGAGGAGTAAAAAAGATGGGGGAAGAAGTCAAAAGCTCATATTGTTCATTCGAGGAAAGGCCATATCAGGGGCGCCGATCATTAGGGGAATGAGTCAGTTCCCGAAACCCCCAATTATAATTGGTATTACTATAAAGAAAATTATTACGAAAGCATGGGCCGTAACAATTACATTATAAATCTGGTCGTCCCCCAAAAGGGCGCCGGGTTGGCTTAATTCTGCTCGAATTAGGAGGCTTAAGGCTGTGCCTACTATTCCGGCTCAAGCACCAAATACTAGATATAGGGTGCCAATGTCTTTGTGATTAGTCGAGAAGAATCATCGTGTGATGGCCACAGGTAGGATGGCTGAGCTTTAAGCGGTGGATTGTAGTCCCATAAACAGAGGTTTGAGCCCTCTTCTTACCAAGCCCCAAGGTGTACAACATATGAGATTGCAAATCTTAAGAGGCAGACTAATACCTGCTGGGGCTTTCCCTCGCCTCTACTCGTACGACAGGCGAGGGAAAGGTAGGTGGATGCCCGCTGGTTGGAGCGCTTAGCTGTTAACTAAGAGTTTGTAGGATCGAGGCCTACCCATCTAGATAAAGCTTTAGCTTAATTAAAGTGTCTGCTTTGCATGCAGGAGATGTGGGATAATACCCCGCAAGTTTTAACAGGGACTGGGGGATTTTCACCCTCACTGGGGGCTTTGAAGGCCCCTGGTCTTCTATTAGCCTAAGTCTCTAAAGGGTTAAGAGTGCTGTTGTAGCGGGGGTGAGGGGGAGCAACAGTAAGGTTGCTGTGGTTGAGATAGCAAGGGGCAGGGTGTTTTGTGATGATGGGAAGCGCCAAGGGGTTGTACCAGCTACGTTGTTGGGGGACATAGTTAGGGTTATGGCGTATGATAGGCGTAGGTAGAAGTACAGGCTAAGAAGGGCAGTGAGTGCGGTAAGGGTGGCGGTAGCGGCGAGATCTTGTTTGGTTAGTTCTTGTAAAATTAGTCATTTTGGTATAAACCCTGTAAGTGGGGGAAGGCCCCCAAGGGACAAGAGGATTAGGGGAGTTAAAGATGTGAGAGTTGGGGCTTTTGCTCACGAGGTAGTGAGGGCGTTAATGCTTGTGGAGTTGTTAAGTTTAAATACAAGAAATGTTGAGAACGTTATGACTAGGTATGTAAGAAGAGTTAGGAGGGTTAAAGAAGGGGAGAATTGGACAATTAAAACTATTCACCCAAGGTGTGCAATTGATGAGTAAGCAAGGATTTTGCGTAGCTGTGTTTGATTCAATCCTCCCCAGCCTCCCACAAGGGTGGATGTAAGCCCTAATGCAACTAGGAGCGTTGAGTTAGCAGGTTGGATTTGTAGGAGGAGGGCGAAAGGTGCTAACTTTTGTCAAGTAGACAAGATAAGTCCGGTGGTAAGGTCTAAACCTTGTAGGACTTCGGGCAGTCAGGAGTGTAGGGGGGCGAGGCCTACTTTTAGGGCTAGGGCAAGGGTGATCAGAGTGACAGGGAGGGGATGTGATATCTGTTGAATGTCCCACTGTCCTGTGAGTCAGGCGTTGGAGGTACTTGCAAAGAGAAGTATTGCGGCTCCAGTTGCTTGTGTTAGGAAATATTTGGTTGTAGCTTCGATGGCCCGGGGGTGGTGGTGTTGCGCTATTAGTGGGATAATGGCTAGCGTGTTTATTTCGAGGCCTATCCAGGCGAGTAGTCAGTGGGAGCTAGCGAAAGTAATGGTGGTTCCTAGGCCCAGCCCAAAGAGAAGGGTGGATAAGATGTAGGGGTTCATTAGTAAAGGAAGGAGTTTAACCAACATATTTGGGGTATGGGCCCAAGAGCTTAATTTAGCTGACCTTACTAGGAAGTGGTGTAGTGGAAGCACTAAGAGTTTTGATCTCTTTAGGTAGGGTTCGAACCCCTTCTTTCTAAGGAGTTGGGGGGACTTTAACCCCCATGAGTCACTCTATCAAAGTGGTCCTTTTCTTCAGGCACAGCTCCTGGGTTATAGTTGCGGAGGTAGTCCAGCAAAGGCGATAGGGAGGGCTAGGTGTCAGATAACCAGGGCAAGGGTGAGGGGCAGGAAGTTTTTTCAGATGAGATGTATGAGCTGATCGTATCGAAATCGGGGGTATGAGGCTCGTACTCAAAGGAACAGTACTGAAAGAAGGGCTGCTTTGGTTATCAGGTTGACGGCGGTGAGTTCGGGGATTGAAGGGATATGGGAGGCTCCTAAGAATAGGGTGGCTGAGAGTGTGTTTATTAACAAGATGTTGGCGTATTCTGCCAGAAAAAAGAGGGCAAAAGGTCCGCCTGCATACTCTACATTAAAGCCGGAAACTAGCTCAGATTCTCCCTCTGTGAGGTCGAAGGGGGCGCGGTTTGTTTCAGCGAGGGTGGAGATATACCACATGGCGGCAAGGGGTCAGGTGGGTAGGATTAGTCAGACACTTTCTTGGGCGACGTTAAATGTTTGAAGTGTGAAACCGCCTGTAAAAATAATAATATTGAGCAGAATTAGTCCAAGGCTAACTTCGTACGAGATAGTTTGGGCTACTGCCCGAAGGGCCCCGATTAAAGCATATTTTGAATTAGATGCTCAGCCAGAGCCTAGGATTGAGTAAACTGCAAGGCTAGAGAGGGCAAGGATGAACAAGATACCAAGGTTAAGGTCAAATACAGGGTATGGTAGGGGTATTGGGGCCCAGAGAGTGAGGGCGAGGGTAAGCGCTAGTATAGGAGCAAGCAGGAACAGTACAGGGGAGGAAGTGGAAGGTCGAATGGGTTCTTTGATGAAGAGTTTAAGGCCGTCGGCGATGGGTTGTAGGAGCCCGTAGGGCCCTACTACGTTTGGACCTTTACGTAGTTGCATATAGCCAAGCACTTTTCGTTCAAGGAGGGTAAGAAAAGCGACGGCTAAGAGAACGGGTACGATAAAAGTGAGGGGGTTGATAATGTGTGTAATGAGGGTGGATATCATAGTTGAGGAGAGGGTTTGAACCTCTGTTGAAAGGGCTTAGGTCTTTTGCAATTACCGGGCTCTGCCACCTTAACATGCCTTTCTCTTAGGCACAGGGGTATGCCCTATTGCCTATTTTAGTTGACTTCACTAGGTGAGGGGGAGGCGTGCTCTTGGCATAGGCCTCTTCTTTTCGGTCCTTTCGTACTAGAAAAGAGCATAGCATAGATAGAAACTGACCTGGATTACTCCGGTCTGAACTCAGATCACGTAGGACTTTAATCGTTGAACAAACGAACCCTTAATAGCGGCTGCACCATTAGGATGTCCTGATCCAACATCGAGGTCGTAAACCCCCTTGTCGATATGGGCTCTAAAAGAGGATTGCGCTGTTATCCCTAGGGTAACTTGGTCCGTTGATCGGCATTGCCGGATCTTGTTGGTCAGAAATTCTGTTTTCTAGAGCTGTAGCTCTTAGTTGTAGGAAAAGTGTTCCCATTCCACGTGGGGGTTCTTTAATTCCCCGCGGTCGCCCCAACCAAAGACATTAGGGCAGGGTCCACTTGGTTTAGTCCTTTATTCAGGGTGCTTAACGTGGGCTGCTTTCGTGTCTAAAGCTCCATAGGGTCTTCTCGTCTTATGAGTGTATTCCCGCTTCTGCACGGGAAGATCAATTTCATTGACTGGAAAGAGGAGACAGTTAAGCCCTCGTTATGCCATTCATACGGGTCTTCATTTAAAAGACAAGTGATTGCGCTACCTTCGCACGGTCAAAATACCGCGGCCGTTAAACAAATAGTCACAGGGCAGGCGGGACCTCTTATTTTTAATTTACAAGAGGCGATGTTTTTGGTAAACAGGCGAGGCTTATATGTTTGCCGAGTTCCTTCTCTTTCTTTTAGTCTTTCCCTAGGGGCACACCTGTGTGGGGTTAACGGTTTATTATTGGAGGTCCTTCTGGTTGTTTGGTTTGCTCTCTAATGCCCTCTTTGTTTGGGGTCGTTAATGGTCGGTGGGGTGTCCGTTCCGATGTACACGTGTGCAGGGAGAGAGTCTTTGGCTCTCTTATTACTCATATTAGCATAGTCACTCCCATGTGGGCATGGGACGGTCCAGTATGGCCAGGGGGGTAAGATTAGGTGATCAGAATAAGAAGATGAGGTTGTATGTCCGAGCTTTAACGCTTTCTAAAGGGATGGCTGCTTTTAGGCCCACCAGAACACTTAGCTTTAATTATTATGATCTTTACCCGCCTAATAAAGTTGTGTCTTGTTCAAAGGGGCTGTACCCCCTTTGACTAACTCTCTTGGTTTCTTTAAGGTATCAATTAGGGGTTAAACTAGTGTGAAAAGAGAAGCTAAGAGGCTGAACTTTTATTCATTTCTTGGACAACCAGCTATAACTAGGTTCGGTAGGTTTGTCACCTCTACTCAAAGCTCTCTCCACTCTTTTGCTACAGAGACGGGTGTGCCCTATTAATAGGCTGTCTTGGAGTAGCTCACGTAGTTTCGGGACGTCAAACTAAAGTTCGCTTTGCTTGAGGTACACTTGCTAAATCATGATGCAAAAGGTACGAGCTTTAATCTCTGCTTTTTTAGGCTTCACTGGGTTGTTTCACTTCTCTTTCAGCGTTCCCTTGCGGTACTTTCTCTATTGCGCCGTTTGTCCTTTTCTATCTCCTATACTAAGGGGGAAAAATGGTTTGTTTAACTTAAATACTAGGGTATTTGGGGTTATTAACAGGGGTTTGTTGAGTTTGTTTGAGTGGGCTAGCTGTTGGGCGTCAGGGCGACTCGACTTGCACGGGTGACTTCTCAGTGTAAGGGAGATGCTTTTCTATCTTAGCCACGCTCTGATTTTACCAAGTGCACCTTCCGGTACACTTACCATGTTACGACTTGCCTCCCCTTTTTGATTATTAGGTTTTAGTTAACTGATTGGGGCTTTTGGGGAGAGTGACGGGCGGTGTGTGCGCGCTTCAGGGCCAGTTTCAGCGGGACGCTCTATTTCCAGCTTACTGCTAAATCCTCCTTCAGATGTGTGTTTCAGTGCATCATTCGTGTTCGCTGTGGTAGCGAATGTAGCCCATTTCTTCCCCCTCCATACGCTACACCTCGACCTGACGTTTTAGGTTGTACCAGTTCTGCTTACTATTAGTCCCTCACAGGGTAAGCTGACGACGGCGGTATATAGGCGGGTAAAACAAGGAAGGGTGAGGTTGAACGGGGGTTATCGGTTCTAGAACAGGCTCCTCTAGGTGGATCTAAAGCACCGCCAAGTCCTTTGGGTTTTAAGCTATTGCTCGTAGTGCCCGGGCGGATAGTGGGTGTGTAGTACTATCAATGTTTAGGGCTAGGCATAGTGGGGTATCTAATCCCAGTTTGTTCCTTAGCTTTCGTGGATTCAGATCAGATAAAGCGACTTTCGTGGTTGAACTTCCTGTCTTCGGTTACGTATAACAGTCTTGAAGATGTTTGGCTTTAGTACGATTTTTAACTTAACCACGCTTTACGCCGGTGTTTGTCAACTTGGGCCTCTCGTATAACCGCGGTGGCTGGCACGAGTTTTACCGGCCCTCTTAGCTTTAACTAAGTCAAGTTTTCACTTATGGCTTAATGTTTATCACTGCTGAGTTCCCTTGAGGGTGTGGCTAAGCAAGGTGTCGTGGGCTCAAGAGGATGTGCCTGATACCAGCTCCTTGTTCCCGGGCGGGGAACTGTAGGGCATTCTCACAGGGGTGCGGATACTTGCATGTGTAAGTTTGGCTAAAGTTGATAATAAAGTCAGGACCAAGCCTTTGTGCTTGCGGGACTTTCTAGGGTTCATCTTAACATCTTCAGTGTTATGCTTTAGTTAAGCTACGTTAGC